ATGGGATGCCCTAATGCGTTACAAAATTTCGCTTTAGCCAATGATCCAATCAGAGGAATAATCGGAACTATTGTATCGAGCTTCTTAGGAGCATTATTTATTACAAATGAATTTTCTAGCATTTGACTCGGCACCATTGAAGGATTTAGTGGCACATTTGAAAAATAACCCAAAAAGTCGAGGGAATGCTTGGATAATTGGTTTATATAGATCCTTCCTGGGTGAGACCATACATAAAAATGACATTGCCATAAACTGACAAGGTAATATTTCCATTTATTCATCAGAAGAGGCGTATCTTTTGAAGACAGAATTGATTTTCCTTGATATCTAACATAATGAATGAAAGGATCCTTGAGGAAGCATAGGATGCCCCGAAAATCATTAACAAAGACTTCGGCAAGATCCCCCATTTTTCTATGTAAATAGATTCGCTCAAAAAGGACTCCAGAAGATGTTAATCGTAAATGAGAAGATTGGTTACGGAGAAAAAGGAAAAGGGATTCGTATTCACATATATAAGAATTATATAAGAATAATAATAATCTTGAATTACTTTTTGAAAAAATAGAAATAGATTTATTTAGAATAAAAAGAATATTACCATTAGAATACTCATGAAGAAAGAACCGCAATAAATGTAAAGAGGAGGCATCTTTCACCCGGTAGCGAAGGGTTTGAACCAAGATTTCTAGATGGATGGGGTAGGGTATTAGTACATCTGCCACATAATTTAAATGTGGGAATTTGTCCTCTAAAAAAGGAAATATTGAATGAATGGATCGTAAATTGTAAGATCTTATGATTTGTGCCCCTTCCAAAGAAGATATTAATCGTAGAGAATATGGGATTTCCGCAATGATTGAAAATCCTTCTGATATCATTTGAGAATACAAATTCTTGTTGTATCCCAAAAATCTATTTTGGTTAGAATCATTAGCGGAAATCATCAAATGATTCTGTTGATACATTCGCGTAATTAAACGTTTTACAATAAGTAAACTAGATTTATTATCATAAGCTAAATTTTCCAACAAAATCACTCTATTTAAACCATGATCATGAGCAAGTGCACAAATATACTCCCGAAAGATAAGTGGGTATAGGAAGTCATGTTGCCTAAATCTATCTAGTTCTAAATATCCTTGAAATTCCTCCATTTATTTAAAATTAGATTTGAACTTGAACCAGGGATAGGGGATTTCTTGGGGTCTTAAATGACACATAGTACGATACAGTCAAAACAGGATATTATAGTAAGAAAAGACTAGATAGATACCCCGGAAACAGATAAGACTCATCAGCGGACTCTTTATCCTCTCCATCTAATTAAATAGGTTTATGTTCATTCTAGGATAACAAGATGGTTATAAATCCTTTATTTTTTCAACCCAATCGCTCTTTTGATTTTGGAAATTTGTAAAAAAAATCTTTTTATCAATATACTGCTTTTTCTACACATTCATCCCCACACTCTAATGGAGAATATCTACGAATAATTAGGATTTATAAAAAAAATCGATAATCTAATCCACTTATGGTAAAAACATTTCCCGCATCAAGCACTAATATATTTTTAACGTTTAATTAGATCGGGTAATCATTCAAATTAAGAACAGAAGCTCGTTGCTTTTTTTATTTCCCTATAATTGGAGCCATGGGGCTCTATCCATTTATTCAATTAACCCAACTTTCAATTTATTTTTTTTTTTGCGCGTCAAGAATTCAAACACGATTTTGGATCGATCCGATAAGATAAGAATAAAATATTCTCAGAATTCTCCATTAATACGACATGCTGCTTTTTCCATTCCTTCCTTTCAGGGTCAGTCGCGGTCTTACAAACTCTACCGATGGTATTGACGAATCCGTTGCTTCATACAAATGTGTAAAAAATGCTAGTCGCACTTAAAAGCCGAGTACTCTACCGTTGAGTTAGCAACCCGAATCAAAATGTATAGATCTAATCGTAATCAAAAAAGAGATTGAATTTCACAACGCAATCAAAATATTAAATAATAAAAAATATTTCTAATCGATTCTGAACATAACATAAAAATGAACATATCAGATGCAAATACAATGACGTCTAAGATAAGAATATATATTAGGATAAAAATATAGATAAAATAAAAATTTATAGACTACCACATATTTTGTTCGTATGTTATCCATTTATTTTTCTTTAATAAAAAAAAAATAAAGACTTTTTGTATCCCAGCAAATCCAATGAACCCACCATTTGAATAAAGTAAAATAAAAAACCAAGTCTATAGAACAGAGATAAATATATACATTTATTCACGATCGGATTATATTTGTTTGATATACTGTTGTCAATATAAAAGTTAATGTTGAGAAAAGAACATAATGTAGAAAACCATAAATTCAAATAAAAAATTATTCAATACTTTCTTATTAAATTTAAAATTTATTAAATAAAAAATAGAATATTTAATTACTATAACTATAAATAAATAGAAATTAAAAATAAAAAAAACTATTGAATTAGCACTACATATTTAATAAAGATAAATACAAAAAGGTATAGGCGTAAAAAAAATTCGGAGAGAAGTATAAAAAAATCTTGATTGGGTTTACGCAATCAATATAAGTAAAAAGGGTAAACTTAAATCCCATGTTTTTTTTATGAACAAATAAAATAAATAAAAAAAAGTTAAAGTTTCAACGAAAAATAAACCATTATTGAATTAGCGATAATGTAAAATTTGATATTTATAGATCCAACTATTTCATTCATTTATTTCATCACTTAATCTTTTTTCTATCTATCCGTCTTATATGAATTTATCTCACTAAAATAAAAAGAAATTTTTGTCGTTATAGACGACGACATCTTATGGTAGTAATAATAAATTGAGTAGGAATAGAGCAAAAGAGGGGGGGTTGTATAGAAAGGGTTATACAAAGTTATATACAAGTCACCCCCCCCCCCCCTTTTTTATTTATTGTATTTCATTAATTTAATGTAATCTGTTAATTAAGAGAAAGGTCCATAAAAACTCCCGCCTTCTTTGAAATGTCATGAACAGTTCCCGTAGGTTGAGCGCCCTTTTCAAGGAAATATAGAATAGCAGGAACATTTAAATAAGTTTGATTCTTTATCGGATCATAAAAACCCACTTTCCGAAGATCTCTTCCTTCTCTTCTGGATCGAACATCAATTGCAACGATTCGATAAACCGCCCATTGGGATAGATGTAGATGAATAATACCCCCCCTAGAAACGTATAAGAAGTTTTCTCCTCGTACGGCTCAAGAAAATTAGAAATTATGTCTATATATAGAATTTATAATTAATGTCAAATAGATCCATCAAATCATCAAATCAATTAAACTATGATTTAAGTACTTTTTCTTATTCTTGCCCGAAAAAGAAAAAAATCATTCGTATTCACATCCTCCTAACTCAAGTTGGATAACTCTCAAATAATCCAAAGGAAAACCTTTAGGCATTTCCTTTATTGAGCGGTCTTTAACCACACATTTTTTGTCTGTCTCCTTTATAATTTATTTTGATTCTTCATTATGATCTATTTTTTGAGACAACTGAAAACGGTATTTACTTGTTCCAGGATTCTTTATCGTTGCCTTGAATCGTTGGGTTTAGACATTACTTCGGTGATCTTTAATCATTTAAAAAAATGGCAGCAACATACCATTTTTGCAATTTCTTTCTATCAAAGAATCATACAAATGGTTGATTCCCATGTGATACACTTTTGATCGAAAGAGTTTTACCAATTCCAATAAATTTTCGTTATGAATTTTAAACTTGTTAGAATTGGATCCTTTCGATTTCTATATCGAAAATATACTTACGAAGTTGTTTCAACTTATTAATTAACACTAACCCTAGATCCATGTCCCTAAAAAATGAATCAATACTTTTTACTCGAGCTCCATCATGATCATGTACTATTTACATCGCAACCCTCAAAAAATGAGGTTTTTCCAGTGGAACAGAACAAACGATGTCGAGCCAAGAGCACCCTCATTCCTATATAATTAATATAAAAAAATGGTGGATGTAAGAATCCACAACCGACCATATCCTTCAAGTCGCACGTTGCTTTCTACCACATCGTTTTAAACGAAGTTTTACCATAACATTTCTCTAGTAGGTTGCTGTAACCAGTATGTAATTGATTCAATTATGAAATCATGAATAATCATTGGTTCGGTCGATACATAGTAATCTATACTTTTATGAATGGGTAGTTTCTGAAGAAGTCTCAACAAGAATTCAATTTACCCCATATATAATCTTATATTAATATTATATTATAATAAAAACTCTTTTCTTTTAATCTATGTTCCCATCTTACTTGGATACAAATAGATTCAATTACATCTGTGTATTATTTGGTGTTATTTGAACACGATTAAATTTGTGAAAAAGATATAATTCAGATAAGAATTAATCATTATAAGAAAAAAGAATCATATTCTATCCAATATTATTATACTCTTAATAAAAAAAAAAAGACAATCTTTTATTCTGATATAAAATCGGTATTATGATACGATATATATAATCCGATATGATATATATAATAGGTATGCTCTGGGACGGAAGGATTCGAACCTCCGAATACCGGGACCAAAACCCGTTGCCTTACCACTTGGCCACGCCCCATTTTATATTTATATTCGACATTAATAAACACTAATATTCTTATTAGTTGTTCGTCAATTATAGTCTAAATATCTATAGAATAGATTGTTACTAAGATTTTGATACATTTAGATATAGTAGATAGAGAATTAAACGAAATTTATTGATCAAATTTATTGATCATTACATATAATTCAATTAAGATATTGTATGAAAGTATGATTTCTTCTATTCTCTTTTAATTTGAGAATTGAAGTATTTTTGGTTGAGTTAGTTCAAATCAAAGAAAAGTTTTTTGGTCTACCTTATTTTTTTTTTTTTAATTTTTACTCATTTTTTTATATAACTTAAACTTAAAAAAAAAAAATAACATTATATTATTAAATTATTAATTTTATATTATTAATAACAATAACTCAATCAAAATAAATACAATTATCTTCAAGAACAAAACAAAAAAACAAAACGTTTGTTATGCTTAATATCTTTAGTTTGATCTGTATCTGGTTTAATTCTACTCTTTCTTCAAATAGTTTTTTCTTCGCCAAATTGCCTGAAGCCTACGCTTTTTTGAATCCAATCGTAGATTTTATGCCAGTAATACCTGTGCTATTTTTTCTCTTAGCTTTTGTTTGGCAAGCTGCTGTAAGTTTTCGATGAGATTTTGAATACTGTCCTAGAAAAATTCATGATTTATTATAAAAAAAAGATTCTAACAATTGATAAGATCAGATAAGTCTTATAGTATAAAGCTTCAATTCAAATATTGAAATTCTTGTATCGCCACGATAAGTCTGGAGATCACCCCATTTGCTAATTCGGACCCTTTTTTTACATTGAAAGAACCTATTAGAGTCCCCCACAATTAGATATTGTGGGTATGCAAAAAATTTTGTTAATGAAAGACTTGACTCATATTACATTACAAATGAATTTATGAAAATTCTTTTCTATTTCTTCTATTTCTAGCTTTATAAAAACCATTTTTGGTGTCAAAATGAGGTATATGTGGTATAAAAATGGAGAATCTATTCTCTTTTTTTCCAAAAAAATGATCTTGGAGATTGTGTAATGCTTACTCTCAAACTATTTGTTTACACAGTAGTGATATTCTTTGTTTCTCTCTTTATCTTCGGATTCCTATCTAATGATCCAGGACGTAATCCTGGACGTGAAGAATAAAAAATAAAGTTTTTGTTTTCCTTGCTCGATTTTTAAATGTTCTTAGGATTTTATCTATTCCACATCTTTAACTATTAAATAAAAAAAGAAAGACTCGTCGAAATTGAAAGAGAAATAAAAAATACCACGTCATTAACAAAAGCGGAAAGAGAGGGATTCGAACCCTCGGTACGAAAAACCCGTACAACGGATTAGCAATCCGACGCTTTAGTCCACTCAGCCATCCCCCCCAATCGAAAAAGGATAATTACTATGTTACATTACACAAAAAGTAAGGTTTGAAAAAAGAGTCTTTCTTTCTTTTATACCTCTTATTTTTATTTTTTATATTATTTTTATTATATATAATTATATAGTATCTAGACATATAAAATATAAAAAATATTAAAAAATATAGAAATTAAAAGTAATTCCATTGAGATAAAGTAAGGGCTCGAAAGAGATATCTCCAATCTACTATTCCAATGAATATAAATTATAATTCTATAATTATATATTATAAGTAATAAATTATATATTACTACTATATAAACTATATAATTTAATATATAATAAAAGTACCTCTTTGATTTCGTCTCCAAGAGCTTTTTTTAATTCCACAGCCCGGCCTGGTCAGTACCTCGCTGGGCCTTTTTTGTTCCAATGAATCGTAGAAAAAATGATTTATTTGATTTGAAAAAAGGATACTTGTTATTGAAACAACAACAATCATAATAAAGACTATTTCGATTCCTATGATACAGAATAGAATCAAAGTGTCATTTCTTAATTATTTGATCTTTCTTTTTTTTATTCCATTTACTTTACTGGAATAAAAAAAAGAAAGAATGGAACCATATATTCTTGCATAATTTTATGTTTTGGCGTACATTATCGAACCGTATCCGTCAATGTCAAAGCACCCCCATCAAAAAAGGGTGTTGTTATTTAGTTATTTAAATGACTCCTCTTTCCCTAATTTAATCGGGCTCCTTGAACAAAGCACGTCAACGCTCTAATTTTCCCGATTCTTTTCTGATCCTATCTTCTTAATTATTATGGCTAATCTTTTTGTTCGACAAAAGATACATTTATATACAATAATCACATTGTAGCGGGTATAGTTTAGTGGTAAAAGTGTGATTCGTTCTATTAATCCCTTAATAGTTAAGGGGTCCCTTCGGAATGTTTCATTACTATTCCGATCAAAAACTTTATTTCTTAAAAGGATTTAATCCTTTACCTATCAATGAAAGATTCGAGGAAGAATAGACATTCTCGTGATTTATATCCAAAAGATTCAATTAGAAATTAAAAAAAAAAATTGGATTATGAAATTACGAAACATAATTTGTTTTTAAATTGGATCAATACTTCCAATTGAATGAGTATGAGTAAAGTATCCATGGATAAAGAGAGAAGGGAGTATTTCTAATCGTAACTAAATCTTCAATTTTATGATTTGTATGTATAAGAGAGATTGAAGCAAAATAGCTATTAAACAATGACTTTGGTTTACTAGAGACATCGACATATTGTTTTAGCTCGGTGGAAACAAAATCCTTTTCCTAAGGATTCTTTCAAATAGAAATAGAGAACGAAGTAACTAGAAAGATTGTTAGAATCCCCCTCTTCTATAGGGATCCTCTAGAAAGCGGGTTGTTTTGAATGCATTCAAACGGAAAAGCTGACATAGATGT